TCAAATTGAGAAACAACAAGAACAAGAGATATCCGCCGAAGAAGACCTTTCTCCTTATCCTTTTTCGGAAGAAAAAGAAGATTCATACGAAATCGATGAAACAGAGAAGAACGCAATTTTGCGTATTGAAAAACCTCTTGTAATCACTCTTTTCGATTATAAACGATGGAATCGTCCATTGCGATATATAAAAAATGATCGATTTGAAAATGCTGTAAGAAATGAAATGTCACAATATTTTTTTTATACGTATCAAAGCGACGGAAAAGAAAGAATATCTTTTACGTATCCACCTAGTTTGTCAACTTTTGTGGAAATGATGCAAAAAAAAATGTCGCTGTTCACAACAGAAAAAATCTACTACGATGAATTGTATAATTGTTGGAATTCTACTAATGAACAAAAAAAGAACAACCTAAGTACGAAACTTTTAAATAGGTCCGAAGCTATAGATAATAAATTTAGTTCTCTAGATGGACTAGAAAAAAAGAGTAGATTGTCTAATGATAAGACTAAAAAAAAATACTTACCTAGCATGTATGATCCTTTCTTGAATGGATCCTATCGTGGACAAATCAAAAATGAAATTTACAAAAAAAATGACATTTGGATAAATCTAAATAAGATTTATGGCATACTTCTTAATATTAATACTAATTATCCAGACTTTGAACAAATAATAATTGATTCAGAAGAGAAACAAAACAATTTCGACAAAATTGTAACTGATCCGGAGGACAAAACAATTGTAAATGGAAAAAAATCTATTGGAATAAAAGAAATAAGTAAAAAAGTTCCTCGATGGTCATACGAATTAATCGACGAGATAGACGAGGTGGAAGGAGAAATCGAAAAAGAAGAAGAAGAAAATGTGGCAACGGTAGAGGATCATGAAATTCGTTCAAGAAAAGCTAAACGTGTAGTGGTTTTTAGTGACTTCTCAAACTCAGATAATTCACAGAAGGACAATACTAAAGATCCTGATAATACTGATGACCCAGATCAAGAAGAATTCGCTTTACTACGTTATTCAATACAATCGGATTTTCGGCGAGACATAATCAAGGGCTCTATGCGCCCTCAAAGACGTAAAACAGTTACTTGGAAACTCTTTCAAACAAGCGTGCATTCCCCTCTTTTTTTGGACAAAATTGGCAACTGGTTCTTTGATATTTTAGATAGTTTAGAACCAGTCAAATTTTTGATTTTTAAAAATTGGATGTGGAAAAATACAGAATTTCAAATTTCGGATTATACAGAGGAAAATACAAAAGAAAATGAGAAAGAAGAAGAACAGAAAAGAAAAAAAAAAGAAGCCAAAGAACAAGTGCGTTTAGAAATAGCAGAAGCCTGGGATACCAATCTATTTGCTCAACCAGTAAGAGGTTGTTTATTAGTAACCCACTCGATTATTAGAAAATATATTCTATTTCCCTTACTGATAATAACTAAAAATATCGTTCGCATGCTATTATTTCAAGTTCCCGAATGGTCAGAAGATTTCAAGGACTTGGAAAGAGAAATGCATATTAAATGCACCTATAATGGTGTTCAATTATCAGAAACAGAATTTCCGAGAAACTGGCTAACAGACGGTATTCAGATAAAAATCTTATTTCCTTTTCGTTTGAAACCTTGGCACAAACCTAAGCTACGATCCCCGAAAAAGCATCCAATGAAAAAAAAAACACAAAAAATGGATTTTCGCTTTTTAACAATTTGGGGAACGGAAACCGACATTCCTTTTGGTCCTGCTTTTTCACCAAATATACGTTCATTTTTTGATCCCATTTTGAAAGAACTCAGAAAAAAAATCAAAAAATGGAGAAATCCGTTTTTTGTAATTTTAAAAATGTTAAACGAAAGAAAAAAAGCGTTTCGAAATGTATCAAAAGAAACAACAAAATGGATCATCAAAAAGATTCTATTTGTACAAGAAATAATCAAAAAATTCCAAAAAGTATTTTTATTTGGATTCAGACAAATATATGAATTGAGTGAAACTCAAAAAGATTCAAGAATTCCTAACAGTAATCAAATGATTTACGAATCGTCCATTCCAATTCAATCTATTAATTGGACAAATTATTCATCAACAGAAAAAAAAATAAAAGATCTGAATGATAGAACAAAGATAATCATAAAGGAAATAGACAAAATTACAAACGAAAAGAAAGGGGGATTTATACTCCCTAAGATCAATATTAGTTCTAACAAAGCAACTTATAATAATAAAAGATTAGACTTACAAAAAAATATTTGGCAACTATTAAAAAGAATAAAAAGAAGAAATGTTCGATTAGTCCGGAAATCACATTATTTTTTTCAATTTCTCATTGAAAGGGCATACATAGATATCTTTTTATATATGATTAATATTCATAGGATCAATATACAACTTTTTCTTGAATCAACAAACAAAAAAATTAATAAATACATTTCTAATAATAAAGCAAATGAAGAAAGAATTCATAAAACAAATCAAAGTATAATTCCCTTTATTTCGATTATACAAAAGTCAATTTCTAATATTAGGACTACGAATTCACAGATTTTTTTTGACGTATCCTCTTTGTCACAAGCATATGTATTTTACAAATTATCACAAACCCTAGATCTTAACTTATATAAGTATAAGTTTAAGTCTGTTTTTGAATATGATGGAACACCTCTTTTTCTTAAAAATGAAATAAAGGATTGTCTTATTGGAATAAAAGGAATATTTCATTCCAAATTAATACATCCTTCCAATTCTGTAATGAATCAATGGGTAAATTGGTTAAAGGGTCATTATCAATACGATTTATCTCAGAATAGATGGTCTAGGTTAGTACCCCAAAAATGGCGGAATAGAATCAATGAACGCGGTATGGCTCAAAATAAAGATTTAATCAAATGGGATTCATATGAAAAAAACAGATTCATTTTTTCTAAAAAACAAGAAGTAGACTCATTTTTAAAAAAAAAGAAATTAAAAAAACAATATGAATATGATCTTTTATCATATAAATCTATTAATTATGCAGATAAGAAAGACTCATATATTTATGGATATAGATCGCTATTACAATCAAAAAATAACCAAGAAATTTATTGCAACACGCGTAAACAAAAACTATTTGCTATGACGGATGATATCTCTATCAAGAATTATCTAGACGATATTATCTATATGGAAAAAACAAAAAATATGGATAGAAAGTATTTTGATTGGAGAATTATGAACTTCTGTCATACAAACAAAATGGATATGGAGACCTGGGTCGATAAGGATTATTATCTTACGCCTCATGAAGAAATCAACCTATCGAATAAAAAAAAAATGTTTTTTGATTGGATGGGAATGAATGTAGAAATAATAAATGATTCCATATCCATGTCCGTATCCATTTCGAATCTCAAATTGTGGTTCTTCCCAAAATTTGTGATATTTTATAATGCATATACAAGTAGTGACCCGTGGGTAATACCAATCAAATTACTTTTTTTCAATTTTAATGGAAATATAAATCAAAAAATTAGTGAAAATAAAAGCATCACTAAAAAGAATGAATTAGAGTTGGAAACTCGAAATCAAAGAGAAAAAGAATACAAAGAAAAAGTGGATCTTGAATCATCTCTTTCAATCCAAGAAAAGGATTTTGAACAAGATTCTGTAGGATGGAACATGAAAAAGGGGGGTAGAAAGCAAAAGAAATCCAAGAACAAGATAGACACGGAACTCAATTTATTCCTAAGAAGGTATTGGCGTTTTCAATTGAATTGGACTGATGATTCCTTAGATGAAAAAATACTGAATAATATCAACGTATATTGTCTTCTGCTTAGACTGACAAATCCAACCGAGATTTCTCTAGCCTATGCTCAAAGAGGAGAACTAAGTCTAAATATTATGACGATTCCGAATGAGGAAAATTTGAAATTGATGAAAAACGGAATATTGTTTATCGAACCGGTTCGGCTGTTTAGACAAAACGATGGAAAATTTATTATGTATCAAACCATAGGCCCTTCATTGATTCATAAGAGTAAAGACCAAATTTATCAAAATCAAAGAGAACGAGAAAAAAGCGATATTAAGAATTTTGATGAATCCATTTCAAGACATCACAAGATGACTGAAAATAAAGAAAAAAAGCATTATGATTTGCTTGTTCCTGAAAATATTTTATCCTCTAGACATCGTAGAGAATTGAGAATTCTAATTTGTTTCACTTATAGGAACAGAAATACATCATTTTACAATGAGAATAAAGTAAATAATTGCTATCAAGCTTTGGCTAAAAGTAAAGATAGAAATAAAAAAAAACTAATGAATTTCAAATTCTTTCTTTGGCCAAATTATCGATTAGAAGATTTAGCTTGTATGAATCGCTATTGGTTTGATACCAATAATGGGAGTCGTTTCAGTATGGTAAGGATACATATGTATCCACGATTGAAAATTCGTTAATCTATCTTCTATTTCCCGTAATATATCTGATATGCGAAGACAAATAGATGCACACGCATTGTCTTACCTTCTATTCTAAGGCATGATACTAATTCAATGATGTATTTATTAGATCTAGAAATGAATCAAAAAAAGATTTTTTTTTGTATGAATGCATAAATATAGTGTTTTTTGTATACCTATTTGAATTGGATTGATTAATGATGAATTTGATTTGAAAAAAAAATCAGGAATTCTTAAAGAAATTAATATTTTATATATACCAAATTCAAAATGAATGAGTATCATTATTATTACTGATCAAAAAAAATATCTATAACTATAAAAAAGAGGGAGAGGGGACATTTTTCATTTTATGGTAAAAAATCCATTTATACCGGTTATTTCACAAGAAAAAGAAAACCCAGGGTCAGTTGAATTTCAAGTATTGAATTTCACCACTAAAATACAACGACTTACTTCACATTTGGAATTGCACAAAAAAGACTATTTATCTCAACGAGGTTTACGTAAAATTCTGGGAAAACGCCAACGACTACTGTCTTATTTGTCAAAAAAAAACAGAATACGTTATAAAAAATTAATTAATCAGTTGAATATTCGGGAGTCACAAACTCGTTAAGTTAATTTGAAGAATGGTTTTGAATTATTCGATTTATTATATCTTAATTGAACTTTGATGAACTTCTTTTTTGTTTTAAGCAATTCATGGAAGAATGAATCTAGGAAAAACCTATGAATGTCCCAGCTACAAGAAAAGATCTCATGCTAGTCAATATGGGTCCTCACCACCCATCCATGCACGGTGTTCTTCGACTCATTGTTACTCTAGATGGTGAAGATGTCATTGATTGTGAACCAATATTGGGTTATTTACACAGAGGGATGGAAAAAATTGCAGAAAACCGAACAATTATACAATATCTACCTTATGTAACACGTTGGGATTATTTAGCTACTATGTTCCCAGAAGCAATAACGGTAAATGGGCCAGAACAGTTAGGAAATATTCAAGTACCTAAGAGAGCCAGCTATATTCGAGTAATTATGTTGGAGTTGAGTCGTATAGCTTCTCACCTGCTCTGGCTTGGACCCTTTATGGCAGATATTGGTGCACAAACTCCTTTCTTCTATATTTTTAGAGAAAGAGAATTAATATATGATCTATTCGAAGCCGCCACCGGTATGAGAATGATGCATAATTATTTTCGTATCGGAGGAGTAGCGACCGATCTACCTTATGGCTGGATAGATAAATGTTTAGATTTTTGCGATTATTTTTTAACAGGGGTTGTTGAATATCAAAAACTTATTACGAGAAATCCTATTTTTTTAGAACGGGTTGAAGGAGTCGGCATTATTAGTGAAAAGGAAGTAATAAATTGGGGTTTATCAGGACCAATGCTCCGGGCTTCTGGAATACGCTGGGATCTTCGTAAAGTTGATCATTATGAGTCTTACGAGGAATTTGATTGGGAAGTTCAATGGCAAAAAGAAGGAGATTCATTAGCTCGGTATTTAGTCCGAATTGGTGAAATGACGGAATCTATAAAAATTATTCAACAGGTTCTGGAAGGAATTCCCGGAGGACCTTATGAAAATCTAGAAATCCGCTACTTTGATAGAGAAAAGGATCCAGAATGGAATGATTTTGACTATCGATTCATTAGTAAAAAACCGTCTCCAACTTTTGAATTGCCGAAACAAGAACTTTATGTGAGAGTTGAAGCCCCAAAGGGAGAATTAGGAATTTTTCTAATAGGAGATCGAAATGGTTTTCCTTGGAGATGGAAAATTCGTCCACCCGGTTTTATCAATTTGCAAATTCTTCCTCAGTTAGTTAAAAGAATGAAATTGGCTGATATTATGACGATACTAGGTAGCATAGATATCATTATGGGAGAAGTTGATCGTTGAAATGATAATGGATACAACAGAAGTACAAGATATCGATTCTTTTTCCAGATTAGAATCTTTAAAAGAGATCTATGGAATTCTATGGGTACTCGGCCCTATTTTGACTCTCGTATTGGGAATCACAATAGGTGTACTAGTGATTGTATGGTTAGAAAGAGAAGTATCCGCAGGGATACAACAGCGTATTGGACCTGAATACGCTGGTCCTTTGGGAGTTCTTCAAGCTCTAGCGGATGGAACAAAACTACTTTTCAAAGAGAATCTTCTTCCCTCTCGGGGAGATACTCGTTTATTCACTATTGGACCATCCATATCAGTCATATCAATTCTAGTAAGCTATTCAGTAATTCCTTTTTCTTATAACTTTGTTTTAGCTGATCTCAATATCGGTGTTTTTTTATGGATTGCTATTTCGAGTATTGCTCCCATTGGACTTCTTATGTCAGGATATGGGTCAAATAATAAATATTCCTTTTTGGGTGGTCTACGGGCTGCTGCTCAATCAATTAGTTATGAAATACCATTAACTCTATGTGTGTTATCAATATCTCTACGTGCGATTCGTTGAGACAGAAACTTTTTCATACTCTTTATAATAAATTATAAGAAAGAGAGGTAGAATAAATTAAATAGATATTCTCATTTTTTTCTTCATTATTATTATTATTCGAAATTCGGATTGATGAACTAAATCAGATAGTTATATGAGTGAAATAAAACAGCTTCTAATTTGAATTTATTTTGCAGTAAAAATATTGAGTCTCATTTTCTATGTATAAGAATTAAAAAAGAATTATAAGCGTAAGAGCCCATTTACCCCAAGATTGGTTGATTAGTCATCCTGTCTTGAAGCGGGCTCAAAAGACCAACCTTGTTGAGTTTTCACTACTGTTTGTATGAATTCCTATCCATGTATTACCATAAAAAAAAGAAAATAGAAATGAAATTGAAATAAAAAAAATAAGGGGTGGGGTTTTTAAATGATAAAAAATGAGTGGATGGTTAGAAACACCAAGATACACAAAGGATTAGTAATGGAGATTATGTAAATTTTGCAAAAGAACATATTTCTGCATAAATAAAAAGAATACTAATTGGGGCTTTAAGTTGGTAGAAATAATCAGGCAGTACTACCCACAATTCCGATCCAGAGTATACTCCTATCCACCGGTTAAATAAATGACTATCGGGAACGAAATAATCCTTTAATTTTTTAAAAGTGCCTCTTATGAACATAAAATGCACATAAAAAAAAAACAAAAAGAAGAATAGGAACGAAAAAAAAAATAGAAAGAATAATAATAATATACAATTACAATAAACAAAGAAAGAGAAATCCCATCTTTCTTATATCCATATTTATGGAGATAGAATTCATGTAATAATTCATAAACTAATGTCTAATTCTTGTTCGTAATGGAAAATGATGGTTTTTTGATAATTCTAAAGGAGTATTTTATTGAAGAATTAAGTTATTACTCGACAAATTCAAATTCTTAAGGGATGAGAGCAATTCAGAAGTATCTTTTTTATATTAAAACAGATTTTTTTATTCTAACAGACAGAATTCAATTGGTCTAATTCAGGACCGTCCAATAGATTTGAATCCTATCTATACTAGGGATATATCCAAAATAAATATAACAAAAAATAACCGACTCGGTCCTTAGATTTATTTATGGCCTCGAGGAGCTGTATGAGATGAAAATCTCATGTACAGTTCTGTAATAGCGATGAAAACAGTAATGTTATCACCGACTATGATTATCTAACAGTTCAAGTACAGTTGATATAGTGGATGCGCAATCAAAATATGGTTTTTGGGGATGGAATTTGTGGCGTCAACCTATAGGTTTTATCGTTTTTCTAATTTCTTCCCTAGCGGAATGTGAAAGATTACCTTTTGATTTACCAGAAGCAGAAGAAGAATTAGTAGCCGGTTATCAAACTGAATATTCGGGTATAAAATTTGGTTTATTTTACGTTGCTTCCTATTTAAACCTATTAATTTCTTCATTATTTGTAACAGTTCTTTACTTGGGCGGTTGGAATATCTCTCTTCCGTACATATTCGTTTCTGAGTTTTTTGAAATAAATAAAGCATGTGGAATTTTTGGAACTATAATTGGTATCTTTATTACATTAGCTAAAACTTATTTGTTCTTGTTCATTTCTATCACAACAAGATGGACTTTACCTAGGCTACGGATAGACCAATTATTAAATCTTGGATGGAAATTTCTTTTACCTATTTCTCTCGGTAATCTATTATTAACAACTTCGTTTCAACTGCTTTCACTATAAAAAAGGTTGGTATTCTATATTCATAAATTGTTTCAAACAAGATAAAGAAACAAAATCAAATTATTTATAGATATTCATGATATGTTTCTTATGATAAATGGGTTCATGAATTATGGTCAACAAACAGTACGATCTGCAAGGTACATTGGTCAAAGTTTCATGATTACCTTATCCCACGCAAATCGTTTGCCTGTAACTATTCAATATCCTTATGAAAAATTAATCACACCGGAACGTTTCCGCGGTCGAATCCATTTTGAATTCGATAAATGCATTGCTTGTGAAGTATGTGTTCGTGTATGTCCTATAGATCTACCCGTTGTTGATTGGAAACTGGAAACTGATATTCGAAAGAAACGGTTGCTTAATTACAGTATTGATTTCGGGATCTGTATATTTTGTGGTAATTGCGTTGAGTATTGTCCAACAAATTGTTTATCAATGACTGAGGAATATGAACTTTCGACTTATGATCGTCACGAATTGAATTATAATCAAATTGCTTTGGGCCGTTTACCAATGTCAGTAATTGATGATTATACAATCCGAACCATTTTTAATTCGCCTCAACTCAAATAAAATTATCAACTAAAAAAAAATCCAAAAATAAAAAAAATATAAAAAAAAGAATATTATATATATAAATTATATAAATAATATTAATTAATTATAGATATTAGATATTAATTATCTAAATTTATATAAATAGACTATTAATATATAGTTAGAAATATAAATAATTAGAATAAATAGTCTAATTTTTCAAAAAAAAAAAACTATACTATGTATAGTATAGTTTAGTATAGTTTCGTACTACTCTTTCGTATAAAGAATGAGATTAGTCCTCTAATTGTATCTATATTATATCAATTCACATTCCTTAGATTTAATTCAATTAGGAATTTTTTATATAAAATTTGTTCCTGGTCCTATCAATAAGGTCATGAAATGTCGATTTTTTTTTATCTCTTATTTTACCTACAATGGATTTGCCTGAACCTATACATGATTTTTTTTTAGTCTTTCTGGGATCGGGTCTTATATTAGGAAGTATAGGAGTAGTATTCCTTACCAACCCAATTTTTTCTGCCTTTTCGTTGGGATTAGTTCTTGTTTGTATATCTTTATTCTATATTTTATCAAATTCCCATTTTGTAGCTGCAGCACAGTTACTTATTTACGTGGGAGCTGTAAATGTTTTAATCATATTTGCTGTGATGTTCATGAATGGTTCAGAATATTATCGAGATTTTCATCTTTGGACCGTTGGGGATGGAGTTACTTTGATAGTTTGTACAAGTATTTTTGTTTCACTAATGACTACTATTCTAGATACATCATGGTACGGGATTATTTGGACTACAAGATCAAACCAGATTCTAGAGCAAGATTTGATAAGTAATAGTCAACAAATTGGAATTCATTTATCAACAGACTTTTTTCTTCCATTTGAACTGATTTCCATAATTCTTTTAGCTGCTTTGATAGGTGCAATTGTCGTGGCTCGCCAATAAGAAATCTTTTAAAACTAGCAACAGTAATCCAAATTGAATTTTATTCTATCTTATAAGATCCATTTCCTTTCAATTATATGTAAATGTGAGAAACATTGTTTATGTCGAAAAGACTTTTTTCGATTTATTAAGAATTCTTTTGGTCCGTATTTGTTATATTCTCTAGTCAATCAAATCCGTTGAATTGTTGTTCATATTGAAATAAATCGAATAAGGAGTTGATCAATGATGCTCGAACATGTACTTGTTTTGAGTGCCTATTTATTTTCTATCGGTATCTATGGATTGATCACGAGCCGAAATATGGTTAGAGCCCTGATGTGTCTTGAACTTATACTGAATGCGGTTAATATAAATTTTGTAACATTTTCTGATTTTTTTGATAATCGCCAATTAAAAGGAAACATTTTTTCAATTTTTTGTATAGCTATTGCAGCCGCTGAAGCAGCTATTGGACCGGCTATTGTTTCGTCAGTTTATCGTAACATAAAATCCACTCGTATCAATCAATCGAATTTGTTGAATAAATAATATTAATCATAAAATTTCGGATTTCGAATATTGAAATTCTAATATTCATAAATTTCAATTCAAATTAACATGTATGATATATAATGTATGATCATGTTTGCGAAAACGTAAGAAATCAAAGCATCTTGACCCCTGTCTTCTTATGAATTGATCTAGAAATAGATTGATTAGAAAAATTATGGTAAATCATTGATTCATCTGGTGTAGAAATATATTATTCATTTTGAAATTTATACTAGATCGAAAATTTCGGATGTTCAAAAATTAATAGATCCAATGTCACATTCAGTAAAGATTTATGATACGTGTATAGGATGTACTCAATGTGTCCGAGCTTGCCCTACAGATGTGTTAGAAATGATACCTTGGGACGGATGTAAAGCTAAACAAATTGCTTCTGCTCCAAGAACAGAGGACTGTGTCGGTTGTAAGAGATGTGAATCTGCCTGTCCGACGGATTTTTTGAGTGTTCGAGTTTATTTATGGCATGAAACAACCCGAAGTATGGGTCTAGCTTATTGATACGTTTCAACCCCCCCCTCCACGAATACATGTTTTTTACTGACAAAAACGCGTGCTCAAAATATTTTGTATTTTGAGCACGTGTTTTTCTGGCCCAAGTGTATCTTATTTTTACCACGAATTTTTTTCCTTGGTTAACAATAATTGTAGTCTTGCCAATATTCGCGGGTTCCTTAATCTTCTTATTTCCTCAGAGAGGAAATAAGGTAATTAGGTGGTATACTATTTGTATATGTTTAATAGACCTCCTTCTAACAACCTATGCATTCTGTTATCATTTCCAATTGGACGATCCATTAATCCAACTGACAGAGAATTCTAAATGGATCAATTTTTTTGATTTTTACTGGAGATTTGGAATAGATGGACTATCTATAGGACCTATTTTACTGACGGGATTTATCACCACTTTAGCTACTTTAGCGGCCCAGCCGGTTACTAGAGAATCCAGATTATTCCATTTCCTAATGTTAGCAATGTATAGCGGTCAAATAGGATCATTTTCTTCTCAAGACATTTTACTTTTTTTCATTATGTGGGAATTAGAATTAATTCCCGTTTATTTACTTTTATCCATGTGGGGCGGAAAGAAACGTTTGTATTCAGCTACAAAGTTTATTTTGTACACTGCAGGAAGTTCCGTTTTTTTATTAATGGGAGTTTTAGGTATCGGTTTATATGGTTCCAATGAACCAATATTAAATTTTGAAACATCAGCTAATCAATCGTATCCTGTGGTACTGGAAATACTATTTTATATTGGATTTCTTATTGCTTTTGCTGTCAAATCGCCGATTATACCCTTACATACATGGTTATCAGACACCCACGGAGAAGCACATTATAGTACTTGTATGCTTTTAGCCGGAATCTTATTAAAAATGGGAGCATATGGATTGGTTCGAATTAATATGGAATTATTACCCCACGCTCATTCTATATTTTCTCCCTGGTTAATGATATTAGGCGCAATTCAAATAATCTATGCAGCTTCAACATCTCTGGGTCAACGTAATTTAAAAAAAAGAATAGCTTATTCTTCCGTATCTCATATGGGTTTCATAATGATAGGAATAGGTTCTATAAGCGATACGGGACTTAACGGAGCTATTTTACAAATAATCTCTCATGGATTTATTGGCGCTGCCCTTTTTTTCTTGGCAGGGACGGGTTATGATAGAATCCGTCTTCTTTATCTCGACGAAATGGGCGGAATGGCTATCCAAATGCCAAAAATATTCACGATGTTCAGTATCTTATCGATGGCTTCTCTTGCATTGCCGGGCATGAGTGGTTTTGTTGCAGAATTGATAGTCTTTTTTGGAATAATTACGAGTCCAAAATCTTTTTTAATGACAAAAATACTAATTACTTTTGTAACGGCAATTGGAATAATATTAACTCCTATTTATTCATTATCTATGTTACGCCAGATGTTCTATGGATACAAGCTTTTTAATACACCAAACTTTTCTTTTTTTGATTCTGGGCCGCGAGAGTTATTTATTTCGATTTCTATTCTTATACCTGTAATAGGTATTGGTATTTATCCAGATTTTATTTTCTCATTATCAGTTGACAAGGTGGAAGCTATTTTATCTAATTATAGATAGTTTTCATGAATCAAAAAAAACCAAATAAAGAAAAAACAGTAAAAAAAAAAATGAATTGTAACCAGATATGGTTGGTGTTTGCGAGAACCCCTTGAACTACTACATTACTTGATTTAAAGGGTTCTCGACGGTTTCTACGAAGTTTTCTTATATATATGCTTACTATGTTTCTATTTGTATTTCTCAAGCCCCTTACTGACTTCAATTAGATGTAAATGACCCATAACTATGTAGTCCTATTCCTAATAGATTGATCCCAAAATAACATATCCAAATTATAAGAAATCCCATAGAGGCCACTATTGAAGAATTTACACCTTCCAATTTTTTTTGTTTTCTAGTATGTAAATAAATTGCAAATATGGTCCAAGTAATAAACGCCCAAGTTTCCTTTGGATCCCAATTCCAATATGATCCCCATGCCTCATTAGCCCATACTGCTCCCGAAAGAATGCCGATGGTTAAAAAGAGAAATCCTAGACTAATAATACGATAACTCCAACGATCCAATTGTTGAATAAATTGAGACCTGTAATAATTTCTAGAAGAAAGAAAGGAAGTCTTTTGTAAAACATTCTTTCTTTCGTTCAAGATCTCAACAAAAAAAAATGACTCATTTAAAAAATCAAAATTATTGCTCTTACCAATAACCTTTATGACTTTTCGAAATGTAATGACTAAAAGAGCTACTGATAATAATGATCCACATAAAAGAGCTGCATAGCCCAATACCATCATACTTACGTGCATCATTAACCAATAAGATTGGAGAGCGGGTACTAATATTGTAGATTGGTGCATTTTTGTTAAAAGACCCGAAGTAGCAAAGCCTTGAGTAAAAATAACACTTGGTGCGATTATTGTCCTTAAATGGTTTTTATGTTTTTTAAAACGCGGAATCATATGAAAAATGGAAAAGCCCCATGAAAGAAAGATTAGTGATTCATATAAATCACTTAATGGTAAATGTCCCGAAAAAATCCAACGAGTAACTAATAATCCTGTTATACAGAAAAAAGTGACTATCATTCCTTTTTCGGACGAATCATATAGTCTTACGATTTCATTGATTAATAAGGTTATCAAATGAATTGCAATTATAATCGATACGACCGAAAACGATATATGAGTTAATAGATGCTCTAAAGTTGAAAATATCATATATTAATATATTAATAAACTAAAAAGGGGAGTTCCTAATTATAATTATAGGAATGGAAATCGAGAATTGAATGAATTATGAATTAATTATAAGGACTTACTCTTTTCGAAGATGTCATGCCGCCACTCGGACTCGAACCGAGATGCTCTAGCACTGCTTCCTAAGAGCAGCGTGTCTACCAATTTCACCATAGCGGCTTGCTCGAAATCATAATAGCCAATTTTTAGTCAATCGTCGAGATTGAAAGAGTTAATTCAAATACAACATTTGTTTAGTAAACATTCCATTTTCAATTTGAAACATTAAATTAAACAATTTTAATATTAATAAAAAAAAAGACAAATTTTTTTTTATTGATTAATTGAGTGGATGGGGAAAATAAGAATCCCCATCCGAAAAATGAGACAATATACTAATAAAAAAAAGGTGGAGACCGTGTTGTGTTTATTCTTTTTTTAGTTATATATTAGTTATATAAATACATATAAAAATCAAAATGAAATCGAAAATAATAAACGAAATTAAACTATTCTTCGCATCCGTATAATTCGGATTATTCGAATGCTTCTTGTATTTCTTGCACAAAAAAACTTTTTGACTTCCCCGTAAAAATAGATTTCGCTAACGAAAGAGCTTTCAATGCTGCCCAATATCCCTTCTTTTTCCAAATACTATTCCGAATCCGTTTTTTTGATATAGAAGTGCGTTTTTTTGGAACTGCCATTCAAAAATTATATTAGTTTATTAATTGCTATGGTTGTATGTCAAAGACATCTATTGTTCAAAACGAATTGTTCTTTAATTAGCCATATATTTAGCCATTATCTTTTCTAGATTATATTCTTTCATAAAAAAATGTAGATATGGAAAAATCACATAATGTTTTTTCTTTTTTGGCTCTAGTAATCTTTTATGTAATTCTTATAAATAAAAAAAAAACTGTCTTTTTCTATCTCTGTCTATTTTCGTCGTACTCCCTTTATACATAGAATCAAATAAATACATCGAAAAAGTTTACGAACCCAACCCCTATCTTGGTTAATAAAAAAAATGAATTGATCCAGCTTGATGAAGGAGTGCTCTTAATTTCATTTCAATTTGAAATTTAAACCAAATTAATCAATCGTTTATTTATTATTTATTAAATATTAAAAGATATATGATTTTAAAAGATCATGTATCTGAATTCTTTTTTTTTTCAGGTCTATGTAAAGGAAATTGTTGAATATCATAACCCCTTTTACAAACATAGATTTTATGGAAAAAATCAATTAGTTCACTTTGGAACTAATTGATTTTCTGACTATCAATAACCAAATTCAAAAAATTATTATTTTATTATTAAGTTAGAGGTTAGGTCATATGGACTTTTTTTTATAATTCATATCAAAATAAACTAATGTTTTTTTTTGTTTTTGTGGAATTAGTTTTCCTCACTCTATAAATGTAAATTAGTGTAATTATAGAAAAATAATTCAAAATTTTGATTTTCTTACTAAAAATAAAAAAAAAGAAAAGAAGAAAGTTTCTTTCTTTTTTCATTTTGTTTGACCCATTTTCACTTCGTGCTTTGCAATATTTGAAGTATTAGACAAAGCAAAGATTAAGAATAATTAACAATAGATAATTCTATTTCACTTTGTTTTGCATATCTTAAGTTTTTATTAACCGAAGCCTTTCAAAAGAGATAAAATCTGCAAATAAGAAACAAAACTCATTAAATTAAGAAAAAAAAATATTTTGATTTTTTTTTGTATGGAATTTACATATCAATATTCCTGGATCATACCTTTCATTCCACTTCCAGTTCCTATGTTAATAGGAGTGGGACTTCTACTTTTTCCGACGGCAACAAAAAATCTTCGCCGTATGTGGGCTTTTCCTAGTGTTTTCTTGTTAAGTATAGTTATGATTTTTTCAATCGATGTGTCTATTTATCAAATAAATAATAGTTCTATATATCAATATGTAGGTTCTTGGACTATTAATAATGATCTTTCTTTAGAGTTTGGTCACTTGATCGATTCACTTACTTCTATTATGTTAATATTAATTACTACTGTTGGAATTCTGGTTCTTATTTATAGTGACAGTTATATGTCTCACGATCAAGGATATTTGAGATTTTTTGCTTATATGAGTTTTTTTAATACTTCAATGTTGGGATTGGTTACTAGTTCTAATTTGATACAAATTTATATTTTTTGGGAATTGGTTGGAATGTGTTCTTATCTATTAATAGGTTTTTGGTTCACACGCCCTATTGCAGCAAATGCTTGTCAAAAAGCCTTTGTAACTAATCGTATAGGGGATTTTGGTTTTTTATTAGGAATTTTAGGTCTTTATCGGATAACGGGTAGTTTAGAATTTCGGGATTTGTTTGAAATATTCAATAACTTGATTTCTAATAATGAAGTTAATCTTCTATTTGCTATTTTGTGCTCCTTCCTGTTATTTGCCGGTCCTGTTGCTAAATCTGCCCAATTTCCCCTTCATGTATGGTTACCAGATGCTATGGAAGGTCCTACCCCTATTTCAGCTCTTATACATGCCGCTACTATGGTAGCGGCGGGAATTTTTCTTGTAGCCCGGCTTCTTCCTCTTTTCATAGTTATACCCTACATAATGAATGGAATAGCTTTGATAGGTATAATAACAGTAGTATTAGGAGCTAGTTTAGCTCTTGCTCAAAAGGATATTAAGAGAGGTTTGGCCTATTCTACAATGTCTCAATTGGGCTATATGATGTTAGCTTTAGGTATGGGCTCTTATCGAGCTGCTTTATTTCATTTGATTACTCATGCTTATTCAAAAGCATTGTTGTTTTTAGGATCCGGATCTATTATTCACTCAATGGAAGCTATTGTTGGATATTCTCCAGATAAAAGTCAAAATATGGTTCTTATGGGTGGTTTAAAAAAGCATGTGCCAATTACAAAAATCGCTTTTTTGGCGGGTACACTTTCTCTTTGCGGTATTCCACCCTTTGCCTGTTTTTGGTCCAAAGATGAAATTCTTAATGATAGTTGGTTATATTCACCAATTTTTGCAATAATAGCTTTTTCCACAGCAGGATTAACCGCATTTTATATGTTTCGGATCTATTTACTTGTTTTTGAGGGACATTTAAACGTTCATTTTCAAAATTACAATGGAAAAAAAAAGAGCTCATTCTATTTAATATCGTTATGGGGTAAAGAAGAACAAAAAGCATTAAAAAAAAAAATGCATTTATTAGCTTTATTAACAATGAATAATAATGAAAGGGCTTCTTTTTTTTGCAAGAAGACACATTTACATGGAATTGATAGAAATGTAAAAAACCTAACGCGACCTTTTATTACTATTACCCATTTTGGCACTAACAACACTTTCTCGTATCCTCATGAATCGGACAATACTATGCTATTTTCTATGCTTGTATTAGTACTATTTACTTTCTTCGTTGGCACCATAGGAATTTCTGTCAATAACGAAGGAATGG